AGGAATAATTGGGACTACGGTCTCGAATTTCTTAATAGCAGTATCTATTCGAAACGAATTCTCTAGCATTTGACTCCTTATCACCGAAGAGTTTAGTCGTACACTTGAAAGATAGCCCAGAAAATAGAAGGGATGATTATATAATTGCTTTATATGGATCCTGGCCGGTTGAGACCACAAGTCAAAATGACATTGCCAAAAGTTGACAAGGTGAGATTTCCATTTCTTTATCAGAAGATGAGCCCCCCTTGAAGCCAGAATCGATTTTCCTTGATATCTGACATAATGCATAAAAGGGTCTTTGAACAACCATAGGGTTTTCTGAAAATCGTTACAAAGCACTACTACAAGATATTCTATTTTTGCATAGAAATGTGTTCGCTCAAGAAAGGATCCAAAAGATTTTGATCGTAAATGAAAGGGTTGTTTACGGAGAAAAATGAATATGAATTCACATTCATATACATGAGAATTAGAGAGGAACAAGAAGAATCTTTGATTCTCTTTTGAAAAAAGGGAAATGGAATTTTTTGAAGTAATGAGACTATTTGAATTCCAATACTCGTAGAGAGAGAGTCGCAATAAATGCAACGAAGGGGTATCTTGTATCCAAGAGTGAAGGGTTTGAACCAAGATTTCCAGATGGATGGGGTGGGGTATTAGTATATCTGACACATGATTTAAATGTGATAACTTGTCCTCGAAAAAGGGAAATATTGAATGAATAGATCGTAAATTATGAGATTTTGCTATTTCTTTTTCTTTTAGGGAAGATACCAATCGCAGCGAGAATGGAATTTCCACAACGACTGCAAAACCCTCCGATATCATTTGAGAATCAAAATGATTGTTGTGCCCAACGAATCGATTTTGATTAGAATCATTAACCGAAATAATCAAACGATTCTGTTGATGCATTCGAGTAATTAAACGTTTCACAATTAGTGAACTGGATTTATTGTCATGATCTAAATTTTCCACCGGTTCATAAAGAATCGATCCATTTAAAGCATGACCATGAGCAAGCGCGTAGATATATTCCTGAAATAGAAACGGATATAGGAAGTATTGTTGCCGAAATCCATCCATTTCTAAATATCCTTGTAGTTCCTCCATTTCCATTTGAAATTACACTTGAACCAAATGGGGGATTTCTTGAGTTATCAAATAATACATAGTACGATACGGTCAGAACAAGGTATATAGTAAGAAAAGAATGGATACCCCGGAGCCAGAAAGGACAATCAACGGATCCTATTTCCATCCAATTTATTTATGTTCGTTATAGTTACAAGAGATGGTTAGAAATCCTTTATTTTTACAACCCGATCACTCTTTTGACTTTGGAATAATGAATTTTGATCAGTATACCGTTTCTTCTACACATTCGTCTCCACTACATAATAGAGAACATAATAGAGAATAGTTAGGATTCATGAAAAAAAAAGGAATTGATGATCCACTCACAAGAGAACCCTTTCCCACATCAGGCACTAATATATTTTTAACGTCTAATTAGATCGGGTAATCATTCGAATTAAGAACAAACAGAAGCTCGTTGCTTTTGGTTTCCCTATAATTGGAGCTATAGGGCTCTATCCATTTATTCACTCGACCCAACTTGAATTGATTTGACCCCTTTCCAAGAAAAGAATCAAAACAAGATTTTGTATCGATCCGTTAAGGATGAAGTATTCTAAGAGTTCTCCATTGATACGACATGCTGTTTTTTCCTTTCATTCCCTTTCAGGATCAGTCGTGGTCTTACAAACTCTACCAATGGTATGGACGAATCCGTTGCTTCATCAAAATGTGTAAAAGACCATAGCCGCACTTAAAAGCCGAGTACTCTACCGTTGAGTTAGCAACCCATATAAATAGGGTGTGTAGATACGATCGGAATAAAAAATAAATAAAGAGATTTGATTGCCCGACCTCGTCAAAACATTGAACTAGCAACAGATCAAAAAGAAAGATTTGATGATCAATTGTGAACATAAAAATGAACAGAGATCAGATGAAAATACAACAGATTCTGGGATAAATTATAGAGAAAATCTAAATAGATGTAAAAATTTATAGACTACCCATACTCTATTTTTTTTTTTTTCATTATATTAACTAAGATACTTCTTGTGTCACAACGAAATTGACGAACCCATCGTTTGAGTGAAATAAAGAAACAAACTTATGAAATGTGGATAAATAGATCTATTTATCCACGATCGAATTATATTTGTTCGATACACCATTGTCAATATGAATTGAATGTTGAGAAAACCAATTCAATAAATAAAACAAGGACTTGTGTTGGAGTGACACTACAACATAGATAAGGGATGAAGTATGAGTGGGGAAATAAATAAGGAATTCCGGTAGGAAAAAAATGTCGGGTTTATTCAATATTTATTCAATAGAGGTACAATAAGCAAGATTGACCTTTTGTTTGTTGGTGGAGTCCCAACGAAAACCATCTGATTGATGGTAATCCCATAATTTCCCAGTTATTTCATCTATTCACTCAATCTTTTTTCTATCTGTCTCATATCAAGAGAAGATTTTTTTTTATAGTTCTATGATACGGGGTCATGTGAGAGCAACAATGAATAGAGAATAGAGAAAAAAAATAAGGAAAGGTGGAGAAACAATTAGACAAAGCTAGATACTGGGCACCCCCCCCCTTTTTTTTATTTCATTAATTTCATTTGATTAATTCGAAATTCCTTAAATACCTCCGCCTTCTTTGAAATATCATGAACAGTTCCTGTAGGTTGAGCGCCTTTTTCAAGGAAATATAGAATAGCGGAAACATTTGAATAAGTTTGGTTCTTTATCGGATCGTAAAAACCCACTTTACGAAGATCTCTTCCCTCTCTTCGGGATCGAACATCAATTGCAACGATTCGATAGATGACTCATTGGGATAGACATAAATGAACAACCCCCCCTAGAAACGTATAAGAGGTTTTCTCCTCGTACGGCTCGAAAAAGAATGATTCGAATTTATGTATTGTAGTGGCAAATAGATCCACAAAATCATCAATTAGACTATGATTTGAGTCATTTTTTTTTGTTCTTCCTTCCTGAAAAAAAAAAAAAGAAATCTCATTCGTACTCATAACTCAAGTTGGGTAATTCTCAAAGAGCTCGAAGGGAAATCCTTAAACATTTATTGAGCCGTCTCTAACCTCTTTTGTTTGTCTCGCCTAGAATCGATTTTATTTCTTCCCCATTCTGATCTAGTTGTTGAGACAATTGAAAACGGTGTTTCCTTGTTCCGGTATCCTTTATTTTATCTTTGCTTTGAATCCTTGGGTTTAGACATTACTTCGGTGATCCTTAATTGTTTCAAAAGGGTAGCAACATACCTTTTGTTATTTCGTTCTATGGAAACGATTGATTCCCCTGTGATACACTTTTGATCGGAATTGGTAAAACTATTTCGACAAATTCATTTTACTTTTTTTTTTTACTTGTTCGAACTTGATCCTTTCAATTTCTATACCGAAGATATACTTACGAAGTTGTTCCAACTTATTGATTGGCATTAACCCTAGATCCTTCTCTCTGCTAAATGAACCAATTCTTTATGCTCGAGCTCCATCATGTGCTATATTATAATTATATTATTTTATTACAACCCCAAAATTGGGGTCCTAGTGGAATAGAACAAACTATGTCGAGCCGAGAGCATCTTCTTTGATATATAAAATGGTGGGTACAAGAATCCACAGCCGATAATGTCCTTCAAGTCGCACGTTGCTTTCTACCACATCGTTTCAAACGAAGTTTTACCATAACATTCCTCTAATTTTGGACCGGTATGGAATTGATTCAATATGGAATCATGAATAGTCATTGGCTCAATCGGTATATAGTATATGAAGTCCTCCATACTTTCATTTTCATAGATGGATCTGGAGAAGTCTCAGCAAGAATATAATTTAACCCCATATTTTATTAGAAGAATGAAACACATTTATAAAAAACACGAAGAAATGCGTTGCTTAACACTTCTTTACATCTTCAACAGATTGTTAGGGATGATGAATCATGAAAGATCCAATTCTTTCTCAAACAACTAAAACTAAAGAAGGGTCTTTAATTAGATTACCGATACCGGAACAGAATGAGTCATTAACCAAATAAGCTATTCCAATGACCGGGAAAGATCGCAAGTGACTCGATAGGATAGATTCACCAATGTCACACTTCTTCGAGTAGAAAGAATTTATATTTATAAGGAATCATAAAAAACAATTTCAAGAATTTCCTACTTCGACATCATTACTGGAAATAAGTTTTCCAGTAAAGACTGAATTGAATCTCTAAATCCATCAACAAGTCGGTACAACGAGGATCTAAAAATGTTTAGCAGATATCTGATTAATTAAATCAGACGCGAATTTGATCATCATAAGAGACCTCTATGTTTCCTTTCCGATTGAATCATCAATAATTTAAACCAGATAAATGGGTCAAGAAACAAATCAAATTGTTTTGTTTTCTTGGGGATGGATAGAAGGGGCTCATGAAAGAAAAAATGAAGGTCGGTATTCTTTCAGGTATTCTTTCATCTGATTGATAAAATCAGAATCGTAGGAGTCTGATTTTATCGTATTCATCAGATACACCAAACAAGTGTTACCGGGGGTAATCGTGGGTATTTAAGGGATCGCAGATCTTTTTCGCCAAAACTGAAACACCGGTGTCACTGATCACTGAAATAGAACAATAACAATACATATAGGCATGGTTCATTTTCTACAGATTTTTCCTTACTTCAGATTCAGGAATCTTTCCATAAAGTAAAGTGAATGTATGAATCTCCCCCCTCCCCCAATTGATCGCTACATTGATTTCCAATTATTCATTGGAGCCAAATCAAATACAAAATAAAAGAAATTAGGTCCAAAGAAAATAATCTGTTCCGTATTGAATTTTCTTGTTTGTTAATAAGATCCGGATGACAAGGGTCTTGAAATTGATACCTTCCTTTCCTTTGCGGATTAACTCATATCGACACGAATTCCATGGGGATCATGAATCATATCCAAAGCCAATTTAAAAGGATCTTCTTATGGGATGCTATCCTGTCTTGTATAAGTACAAAGCAAAATGGGTTCATATCAATTCGTTGTTACTATTTTGTTTGATTTTGTCCCACCCCAGTCTCAGGAGCTTTAATTCCAGCGATGGAATTAATACCAAGAACCCCCCCGTTTTTTAGGATTCAGGATCCACATAGAATTAGTCATTTTGTCTACCCTATCTTTATTTATATTTACTTTAGGGAAGGTAGAGACTTCTCTTTTATTTCGCGTTTCGACTCAGAATGCATCATGTGAGAATCCAAATATCATAGATATGGGGCATAAAGTTTATCCAAATGACTAACTAACCTTCAATATGAATATGGGCGAGGGGGCGAACATACGCTGAATGGCCCACCCAGTTTTTTTTTTTTGAATTTCACTTTGATCTTTGTTCCCATCCTACCTATATCAAAAAGATATTTATTTCCATCCACATGTCATTGATACTCGATCCGTTTGTTTGTGAGAAACAAAATCGAAAGGGAAGATATGATTCTATAGAAGAATCATTAGAAATCACAAAGAAAGATTGGATCACATTGTATCCAACATTACACCCTTAAACAGAAGATTCTTAAAAAGAACAATCTTTGTTATGATAGAATTGGTCTGGGACGGAAGGATTCGAACCTCCGAGTAACGGGACCAAAACCCGTTGCCTTACCACTTGGCCACGCCCCATTTTTATTTCTATTCGACACCGATAAACACTAATATCGGTATTGGTTGTTCGTCAATTCCAGCCCCAATATCTATTGAATTGGTTGTTGCTATGATTCTACACATGTAGATGTAGAATCAAAATGAATTTATTGATCATTACATATAATTCAATTAAGATATTGTATGTAAGGTATGATTCCTTCTATTCTCATTTGAGAATGGAAGGATTTTTGATTGAGGGAGTTCAAAGAAAAAGAAAGATTTTGCGGCCTACTTTCCCTTCTTTCTTCATTTTCCCCTTATATCAATAACCCAATAATAATGAAATTTTCTCCAAGAACAAAATGTTTGTTATGCTTAATATCTTTAGTTTGATCTGTCTTAATTCTGCCCTTCATTCGAGTAGCTTTTTCTTCGCCAAATTGCCCGAAGCTTATGCTTTTTTCAATCCAATCGTAGATGTTATGCCAGTCATACCTGTGCTCTTTTTTCTCTTAGCCCTTGTTTGGCAAGCTGCTGTAAGTTTTCGATGAGATCTTTAATACTGTCTTAGAAACATTCATGATTTATTCGATAAAAAAAAATGATATTCTTAAGAGTTGATAAGATCAGATAATGAACCCTCGACTCAAACATGGAAATTCTTTTGGATAACCGAGATGAATCGGAATCACCTCATTTCTTCATTCCTTCTGGGGGTCGAAGACCCTATGTATGGTCCCTACAATACCTAATTGTAGGTATGAAAGATCATTTTGTTAACGAAAGAATCAGAATCTTATTACAAATTCATTCCTGCAAATTCCTTATGTTTTCTAGAAACCGCTTCTTTTCTTGGTGTCAAAACGGAATATGTGGTACAAAAATGGAGAATCTATTCCCCTATTTCCCCCAAAATGATCTTGGAGATTGTGTAATGCTTACTCTCAAACTCTTCGTTTACACAGTAGTGATATTCTTTGTTTCTCTCTTCATCTTCGGATTCCTATCTAATGATCCAGGACGTAATCCTGGACGTGATGAATAAAAAAATCAGGGGTTTTTCCTTGCTCGATTTCTGAATTTTCTTAGGATTTTCTTTCTCCATTCCATACATTTAACTATGAGAAAGGGGGTTAGAGATTTTTTCGAATTCGAAAGGGAAATATCAAGTGATCAGAAGAAACGGAGAGAGGGGGATTCGAACCCTCGGTACAAATAATTCGTACAACGGATTAGCAATCCGCCGCTTTAGTCCACTCAGCCATCTCTCCCAATTTTAAAAGGATAATTCATATGTGACGCGTGAAGTAAAGGTTGATAAAAGTTTTTCCTTATCTTTCTTTATTCTATAAATATAGACGAATTTGATCAATCATCAATTCCCTTTAGATAATGATTCGAAACAGATATCTCCAATAGAAAGAGTCCCTCTTTGATTTCGTCCGAAAAGTTCTTTCTTTTATTCCCCCGGCCTGGCCAGTACCTAGCCAGGCCATTCCTTGTTCCAATGAATCATAGATCAAATGATTTATTTGATTTGAAAACGAAAATGCTTGTTATTGAAGCAGCAACAAGGCTATTTCCATTCCTATGATAGGAGTGTCATTTCTTATTATGTTTTTCCTTTTCTCGATTTACTTAAATGGAATAAAAAAAACATATTTTTTTCTATTATAATAGAACTCATATATTTCTTCAAAGAACATGTTTGAACCTGAACCCTTGAGTCCACAACCAAAACAATAGGATTTTTCACTCG